TAGATTCATCGATATTGACTCAAGCGAACGAACTTCTAAGACTTGTTCCACCTTTGGAAGGCCTTGCGTTATATCACCAGACCTCGATTTTTCATATATAAATGTAACTAATGTATCTCCTTCATAAACGATTTCCCCATAATGGCCATGAACAGTTGCTCCTGGGGTGGCCAAATAGGGCTTCGCTGCTCTTATTACTACAGAGCCAACTTGAATAATTAGAACTTGACCCGCCTTTAAGCGTGGCCCGTTTTTGGCTATACATACATTTTCACAAAGAAATTGTCCAAGACTTATTTTTGTGGAAGTCTCTTCACAAGAATTGTGGTGAAGACAATACCAATTCAATTTGGACGGATTCAAAATACTGTTACTTACCGGATCGGGATTATAAACCTTCCTATTTTCATCGATTAAATAATATTTCATTACTCGAAAAGTTTGTTTTAAATTGTCAAGTTGCAAATAGTTAGTTACCAAGATCTGATTATGAGTTATTAAGCGGTAAAAAGAAAAAAAATTAGCAATTTGAAGGGCTGTTCCAAACGGACCCGACGAATTCCTAATTGAAATTAGCGGGTCGGGTTCGTTGTAATATTTTAAACCCTTGAATGGACCCATTCGAAAACAATTGGCCGATGACAAAATGAGAAAAGATTGGCATTCCTTCGTTCTATTCAACAACGTACGAACAGTTTCATAATTTTGGCTAAAAGATTGTTGAAGTCTTGTTTTTGTTGTTTTTGAATAAATAGAAAAAAAGGGATTCATACGATATGATACATTATCAAAAAGCAATCCTGAATCTGATGGATCGTTCCTTTTCCCGGCATACGAAATAGTGGATTTCACTAAATTGATTCTTAAGAAATTTCGAATCATACCATTTGTCTTTACTTCAACAAAGGAGGCACGCGCATCTTCAATAGACGCACCTTTTTTGTCTTGGTCCCAATTCAATACTAAACAAGTCCGAACTAATTGAATACGTGTGTCAGAAATTCCCCGAATCGGCTTGCCATTTCCATAAAGGATATAATTGACAACTTGAAGTTGCACCTTATCCCTTTCCTGCAACAGATCCTGAGGGAAAAGTGTTGATAAACTTATACCGTCCGTTATTTCATATGTGACTACGGGTCGAACCAAAACAAAATACCTTTTCTTAGTAGGTGTGATTCGTTGGACATAGATCCAATTTTTCAAATGTTTCCGTTTTGTTTGTCCCCTTCCCGGCGGTATCAAAAAGCCCCTGTGTCGGGATATTTTATCTGTTTTTCCAGGAAAATGGATATTTCCCGAAAAGATTTTTAGTTCAGTCTTTTTTTTTTTCTTCTCTACTCGGACCAACCCGCCTACCCGGCTTCTTGTATTTAAAGTGATTTGTGTATCTACTCCAATGATACTATTGTTACGTACCATTATGGAAGAAGATCGTGGTAAGACATGTACTTCCTCGGGAATGAAAAAAAACCGATCTATTTGCATTTGGCATTTTGCTCTAAATTCTTTGACTCCTCGATATTCAATCAAACCCTCTTTTTTTATAATTGAATGCGCCTCTATAGTCCCATATTTTGTAATTCCCGAACTAGCTCTTCGGTATCTAGGATCATCAAAATAAGCAAGAATACTCTTTCTCCGGAAACTGCCATTTATGGGTATTTCAATTGAGATACCTGAAGTGGGCATTGATTCTTTCTCTCGTTCTTGAATCGATTGAAATGGAATGGTGAATCTATTTCGTCGTCTCTTTGCCAATAAACCGGAATTTTTGTCAGGATATATGAGATTAGAATGCCCAGTTCTTACGATTCGATTCAGTTTTGAATAATCAGGAATCCGACCCCCTTTCTTACTAGAAATAGAAGGATCTGAACTCAAAAAATTATGTCTCATGTGAGCCTTGGTCACTGAAGAGTTAGAAATATATCTTTGTTCGACAGAAAGAAAATGGGCGTTCGTTTGGTCTTGATCCTTATGGAGCGAACGCGGGGCCACAATGGGTTTGTGTGGCCTTCCGGCTAATATCCATAAATGGCTTGTTTTTGGTAAGAGATGAACATTACCATATGTAAATTCAGGTGCATGATCCACGTCGGTACTCCAGTGCATTTCTCCCTCTGAGTCAGAATAAATATGCTTTCGAACCTTTTCTTTAAAACTCAAAGTGGATGTTCCTGCACGAATTTCAGCAATCACTTGTTCTGATTCTACGTATTGCTCATTTTGAACTAAAAGAAAACTTTTTGGCGGAATATTCACATTATGTATAATATCTTCACTCTCAATAGTGACATCCAAGTCTATATAACATAGAAAGGCGGGGTGGCCGTGACGTGTACGTGTGGGATGAACCAAATCCTCATTGAATTTTATTTTTCCATTAGAAGGGGCTCGTACATGTTCTGCAGTACCCCCCGTGAAGACTCCGCCAGTATGAAAAGTTCGTAATGTTAGTTGAGTACCCGGCTCTCCAATGGATTGTCCCGCAATAATA